ATTTATATTATAAGGAATATAGATAAACTAGATCTATCTTAATTAATTTAGGTAAATTTAATAAATAATTAATAGTTAAATATTATAAGTATATATATATATATATATTATATAATAATAAAATTTATATTATTATGAATTAGGGAAAATAGCATATAATTAGTTTAAATTGTTGTAAATGTTAATTAAAAATTTATATATATATATACTGACTAATTAATTTATGAAAAATTATTTTGTGAGACTCATAAGCAATTGAGGAAATTTATTTATTACATAATATATATATATATATATATGCTGCATACTTTTCTTGGTTTTGGGGTTTGCTAAGAATTTCGCTTGTCTGCAGTTAAGGGGGGTAAGGGGGGTTTGAGCTAGAAAAAATTAATTTTTTGAAGGCGCGTGCGTATACGTGTATACGTGTATACGTGTATACGTGTATACGTGTATACGTGTATACGTGTATACGTGTATACGTGTATACGTGTATACGTGTATACGTGTATACGTGTATACGTGTATACGTGTATACGTGTATACGTGTATACGTGTATACGTGTATACGTGTATACGTGTATACGTGTATACGTGTATACGTGTATACGTGTATACGTGTATACGTGTATACGTGTATACGTGTATACGTGTATACGTGTATACGTGTATACGTGTATACGTGTATACGTGTATACGTGTGAAGGGGGGGATCTTATTATAGAATAGAATTATGTCTTACTAACATTAATTATATTGTCTATTTTAAGCATTAATTATTATGTGCTTGAAAGTTTTTCACAATATATCTATTTATTCATTAATAATTTGTCCTGTAACCATTAAAAGAATTTCTTTATATCATTAATTAAATATTCCATGCTAACCATTATGAGGATACCGGAGGTACACGTTAAGTCCAGCTACAATTTATGCAATTGTGTTAGGGCCACGGCGGCCTAGGTGAGTCCAAGCATCCCCAAAAAAAAAAAATACCAAGGGCATGGCACCACAGTTATGCTTCGGCATGGGCTGATTAGACATTAATCCATCGAGATGTCTTATTTAAGAGGAAAGAGTGGGCGATTTTAGGTGAGATGGTCCTGAAGAAAGAACCAGATGTCTTGTGAAATACATAGTTAGAAACCCCCAAGTTAAATGGGCCCGGAGCGAGGAGAGGGATACTTTTTACAAGGGTTGTTGGTTTCACGTGAGTTGGTAGATTAAGAAATAACCTAATGGAGGTGATATGCGGGTGGAAAAGAATATTTATTAATAGGATGTACTATGTACGATATACATTATATGTACTATGTAATATTAATAAACTATAATTGGTTTAAATATCCATGTTTTAATAAATTTTATGTTAGTTTGTAATTTAATGTATTATGTAATATTTTAGTTTAATGTACATGTATATATGCTAGTTGTACATAAGTTTTAATAAGAATATAATTTAATGTATTATGTAATATTTTAGTTTAATGTACATGTATATATGCTAGTTGTACATAAGTTTTAATAAGAATATAATTTAATGTATTATGTAATATTTTAGTTTAATGTACATGTATATATGCTAGTTGTACATAAGTTTTAATAAGAATATAATTTAATGTATTATGTAATATTTTAGTTTAATGTACATAAATATGCTAATTATACATAAATTTTAATGAGAACATGATTTAGTACATTGTATAATTTTTTAACTTGTGTACATGAATTTTAATGAGTTATATCATAAATATTAAATTATGCTTTTATTATACTTAATTCAATAATATGAATATTATATATATATGTAGTTATTCAAGGAATAGTTTAAGTAGAATGTCAACTTTGGGTGTTGATGGTAAGATTCTAGTCTTTTCCTTGAGTGTCTTAGGAGTTTATACATTCTCTTCTCTGGTTTACAAAACTAGTATATTAAAATATACTACAAAGACTCTTCATTTAAATATGCTATTTTCAATAAGTCCTATTACGGGTATTAGGAAAAGGATAATGAGGAAATAAAGAATTGATGCTAGTTGGCCAATAATAATATATGGGTCTTCTACAGGTTGGCTTCCGATTCAGGTTAAAATTAATAAGTCTGAGGTTAGAAGTCAGAATGTACATTGGCTTAGGGGTCGAAAAATTATGCTTCGTTGTTTTGAGGTATGCAATAGGGGTATAAAGAATAAAATAAGGATAGATATGAGTAGTGCTAGGACTCCTCCTAATTTATTGGGGATCGATCGAAGAATTGCGTAAGCAAATAAAAAATATCATTCAGGTTTGATATGGGGTGGGGTGTTTAGAGGATTGGCTGGAGTATAATTGTCTGGGTCACCTAATAAGTCTGGGGAAAATAATGTTAATGTTATTAAGATTAATAATAGAGAAATTATACCTAGGATATCTTTTATGGTATAGTAGGGGTGAAATGGAATTTTGTCTGATTCTGAAATGATTCCTGTGGGATTGTTTGAGCCTGTTTCATGAAGAAATAATAGGTGTACTATTGTTAGTGCTACAATTATGAATGGAAGAATGAAGTGGAAAGCGAAAAATCGGGTTAAAGTAGCTTTATCTACTGAAAATGACCCTCAAATTCATTGTACTAAATCTGTTCCGATGTAAGGAATAGCGGATAATAGGTTTGTGATTACGGTAGCACCTCAGAAAGATATTTGGCCTCATGGTAGAACATAACCTATAAAGGCGGTGGCTATAGTGGTAATTAGTAAGATAATCCCTATATTTCATGTTTCTTTAAATAAGTAGGATCCGTAATAAATGCCTCGGCCGATGTGTAGAAAAAGGCATATAAAAAATATTGAGGCACCGTTAGCGTGTAAATATCGGATTAATCAACCATAATTTACGTCTCGGCAGATGTGTGTAACTGAAGAGAATGCTGTAAGTGTGTCTGATGTATAGTGTATAGCTAGAAATAAACCTGTAATGATTTGAGTAATTAAACATAGACCTAATAATGAACCAAAATTTCATCAAGAAGAAATATTTGATGGGGTAGGGAGGTCAATGAAAGAATTATTAATGATCTTTATTAATGAGTGGTTTTTTCGAATATTAAGCATTATGTTCTTGTAGTTGAATTACAACAATGATTTTTCATATCATGGGTCACGAAATTTGTCGTGCAAGAATTATGATAATTTATCTAGTATTATTATTTAGTTTAATTTTTGTGGTAGGATTCATTGGGTTTTCTTCTAAACCTTCACCTATTTATGGTGGGGTAGGTTTAATTGTAAGTGGGGGTTTTGGTTGTGGTTTAGTATTAAGTTGTGAGGGTTCTTTTTTAGGATTATTAGTATTTTTAATTTATTTAGGTGGTATATTAGTTGTATTTGGTTATACAGCTGCTATAGCTATAGAGGAGTACCCTGAGGTATGATCATCAAATAAGGTTCTATTAAGCTCTTTGTTGTTGGGTTGTATAAGTGAACTATTATTTATGGGTTACTTAATTATGGGATATAAATTTAATTTAAATTTTGCTTTAGATTTTAATAGTGAAGGTGATTGGGTAATTTTTGATACTGGTGATACTGGTTTTTTTAGTGAAGAAGCTATAGGGGTTACTGCTTTATATAGTTATGGTACTTGATTGGTGGTAGTTTCTGGATGATCATTAGTTTTTTGTGTAATTATTATTATAGAAATTACTCGTGGAAACTAAAGGTGAAAATTAATATAATTAATATGGAAATAAAGAATGATATAAAGTATAATTTGATTAAGCCATTTTGATTTGATATATATTTAGATATTTGTTTGTGAAAATTTATTAATATTATTGGTAAATTATATTCATACCAGGACTGATCTAATAGTAAATTAGATGAATTTTGGCTATATTTTAAAGTTAATGTTGGGGGTTGACGGTGTAAAATGTTTGTAAAGTAGCCTAGTATGTTTGAGAATATGAAGCTATGAGTGTTATGTATTATTTTGAGATGATGAGTTATTATACTTAAGTCTAGCGCTACGATAAAGCCAGTGAGAGTGATGATTAAGGCTATTATTTTTATAAATAGAGGTATAGTTATTGGTGGAACATATATTGGGGTAATATAATGTGTTAATATAAACCCTGCAAAAATACTTCCGATTATTAAACGTTTAATTGAATTATTTAAGTTAATATTGTTTTCATTTATAGTAAGTATAGAATTGTATCGTGGGTTATTAAGTAAAACTATAATAATTATTCGGGTGCTGTAAACAGCGGTTATTGAGGTTGCTATTATTGTTATTGTTAGGGCTCAGGCGTTTGTATACGACGTGTTAATGGCTTCAATAATTAGATCTTTTGAGTAAAATCCTGATAAGAATGGAATGCCTGTTAAAGCTATATTTCCGATGATCAGGGCGGTTGATGTGAGTGGTAAAGTTTTATAAATAGCCCCTATTTTGCGAATATCTTGTTCATCTTTTATATTATGGATAATTGAGCCTGAACATATGAAAAGTATAGCTTTGAAGAATGCGTGGGTACAAATATGTAGGAAGGCTATATAAGGTTGATTAATTCCAATTGTAACTATTATCAGGCCTAATTGACTGGATGTTGAAAAAGCAATAATTTTTTTAATATCATTTTGTGTTAAAGCACATATAGCTGTGAATAAAGTAGTTATAGCGCCTAAGCATATAGTTATTGTTAAGATTGTATGATTATTTGATAATATAGGGTGAAATCGAATTATTAGGAAAATTCCGGCTACAACTATAGTGCTTGAGTGTAATAAGGCAGATACAGGTGTGGGTCCTTCTATAGCGGCTGGGAGTCAAGGATGTAATCCGAATTGTGCTGATTTGCCTGCGGCAGCTAATAGTAGGCCTATTAAAGGAATATTAGAATTAATTTTAGTTATAAAAATTTGTTGAATATCTAAAGAGTTACAATTTAATATAAGTCAAACTATTATTAAAATAAATCCAATATCTCCAATGCGGTTGTATAATATAGCTTGGAGAGCTGCTGTGTTAGCGTCTGTTCGTCCGTGTCATCAGCCAATGAGTAGAAATGATATAATACCCACTCCTTCTCAGCCAATAAAGAGTTGAAATAAATTATTAGCGGTAGTTAAGATTAATATTGTTGTTAAAAACATAAGAAGATATTTGAAGAATTTATTAATATTTGGATCTGAGGCTATATATCATAAGGAGAACTCTAAAATAGATCAAGTGACAAATAGGGCTGTTGGTAAAAATAAAATAGAGAAATAATCTAATTTAAAGCTTATAAAAATTTTTGTACTTTGAATTGTTATTCAATGTCAGTTAAAAGTAACTATTTCTTGATCTAATATAATAAAAATAATTGTGGGGATTAGTGATAGAGTGAAAGCAGTTTTTACAGCTGATTTTACGTGAGTAGGAAAATTTTGTATATTATAATTTGGATAAGTAGATAAAATAAGGGGTATATTTATTACTACTAGTGTAGTCAGTATAATAGATACTATCATAATCTATACTTTTATTTGGAGTTGCACCAATTTTTTGGTTCCTAAGACCAATGGATTACTGTCATCCTCTAAAAAGTGAAAAAGCCACATGTATTAAGTGTGGAACTAAGAATTAGCAGTTCTTATAATCTTTCTCGGTAAATAAGAGGTTAGTGCTCTGATTTTAGATTCACAATCTAATGTTTTAATAAACTATATTTACATAAAGTATTACCTAAAATTAAATAAGGATTAATGATTAATAAAATTAGAGGAATAATATGTAGTATTATAAGAGTATTTTCTCGAGTGAATGATGGTTTAATACTTTTAATATGATGTGAAGGTAGTCCTCGTTGTGTTGTAATAATCATATATAAAGTATATAATACTGTAATTATCATGTTAAATCCTGTTAAAATGATAGAAAAATTTGCTCAAGAATATAGCGATATTAAAATTAGAAATTCACCAATTAGGTTAATAGTTGGTGGAAGAGCTAAGTTATTTAAACTAGCAATTAATCATCATGTTGTTATTAAAGGTAATATAATTTGTAAGCCTCGAGTTAGGAGTATAGTGCGGCTATGGGTTCGTTCATAATTAGTGTTTGCTAGACAAAATAATAGAGAGGAAGTTAGGCCATGAGCAATTATTAAAGTGGTAGCTCCTATATAACTTATAGGAGTTTGAATTATAATTGCTGCAATAACAAGTGCTATGTGGCTTACTGATGAATAAGCAATTAATGATTTTAAATCGGTTTGACGAAGACAAATACAACTAGTTATGATTATGCCTCATAGTGAAAGAATAATAAATGGATAATATATAATATTTGTAAGTGGTTCAGTTAATATATTAATTCGTATTATTCCGTAACCTCCTAATTTTAATAAGATAGCGGCTAGAATTATTGATCCTGCGATTGGAGCTTCGACGTGAGCTTTCGGAAGTCATAGGTGAATTCCATATAAAGGTATTTTTACTAGAAATGCTATTGTACATGATAATCATAAGAGAGAATTAGATCAGTTATTGGAGTAGTAATCTGTATTTAATTTAATGAAAATAAAATGTATAGAACCATTTATCTCTTTTAAATATAGTAACGCTACTAATAAAGGTAAAGATCCTACTAGGGTATAAAATAGAAAGTAATATCCAGCATTAAGACGTTCAATTTGATTTCCTCATCGTGTAATGATAATTAGTGTAGGAATTAAAGTAGCTTCAAATAAAATGTAAAATAAAAGTATTTCTGATGCTGTAAATGTTATAATTAATAAAATTTGTAATAAAATTAGTATAGAGATAAATAGTTTTTTATGAGTTAAATTTTCTTTTTGAAGGTGATGTTGACTAGCAATAATTATTAAAGGGAGAAGTCAGGTAGTTAAAATAAGTAGTGGGGTTGATAAATTGTCTGTAAAAAAAGTAATAGAAGTATTTATTATTATATAATGTTGTTTATTCATATAGGTTAAGCTCGTTAGTGCGATTAAAAAACTGTATAGAGTAATATTAATTCATATATATTTATTTTTAGATAATCATGTGAGTGGGATAAGTATAACAGTTGATAAAATTATTTTTAACACTTTAATAAATTTAGGTTTTGTACATAATCATTGCCGTAATAATTAAATATTTTTACTAGTAAAGCTAAACCTAATGCTGCTTCACAGGCAGCAAAAACTAGAATAATAAGAGGAACTATGTATATTGTGGTGAAGTGTATATTAAGTGAAATGAGGGAGATAAAAATATATATAGCTAATATTATACCTTCTAAACATATTAATGAAGATATTAAATGGTGACGATAGAGTAATGTACCAATTAGAGCAATTATGAATGCTAATATTACATTTATATACACAATAGACATTTGGTAATTATGATTCTAATCATAATCTAATGAGTCGAAATCATTAATTTTAATTTAAACTAATTACCTTATTCACTTCATTCTAGTCCGCCTTTTATTCATTCATAGGCTAGACTAAGGGCTAATGCTATGATAAGAGCAATAACAACTATGATAGAAGTTGTTGCTTTTAATGAATTTATAAGTCAAGGAATTGGTAAAAGTAAAGCAATTTCTAAGTCAAATAATAGGAATGTAATCGCTACTAGGAAAAATTTTATAGAGAAAGGCAGACGTGCTGATCCTAAAGGGTCAAATCCGCATTCATAAGGGCTGATTTTTTCTACATATGAATTGAGTTGTGGTAGTAAAAATGCAATAATCATTAGAATAGAGGCTAAAATAATGTTTGTTAAAATTATAATTGTTATAGTTATTACCCTTTCTCAAAAAATATTGAGCCTAATTGATTGGAAGTCAATTGTACAGTTGTGTGTAATACTAAAAGGGTATGATCCTCATCAATAAATAGACACATAAAGAAATAGTCAAACAACGTCTACAAAGTGTCAATATCAAGCTGCAGCTTCAAATCCAAAATGGTGATTAGATGTAAAATGGAATTTTAGTTGACGTATTAGGCAGACAATAAGGAAAGATGAGCCAATAATTACATGCAAGCCGTGAAATCCTGTAGCTATAAAGAATGTAGATCCATAAATACTATCTGCAATTGTAAAGGGTGCTTCATAATATTCTATGGCTTGAAGTAGTGTGAAATATAAGCCTAGACTGATTGTAATAGTTAAAGCTTGAATAGCACTGATGCGATTTTTTTCGAGAATACTATGGTGGGCTCATGTGACTGATACTCCAGAGGCTAGAAGAACTGCTGTATTGAGTAGGGGAACTTCGAGTGGATTAAGTGGTTTTACTCCGGCAGGAGGTCAATAACCTCCTAGTTCTGTGGTAGGAACTAGGCTGGAATGATAGAATGCTCAGAAAAAGCCTGTAAAAAATAATACTTCTGAAATAATAAATAATACTATGCCATAACGTAAGCCTTTTTGTACGATAGGGGTATGATGGCCTTGAAATGTTCCTTCTCGAATAATATCTCGTCATCATTGATATATAGTAAGACAATTAGTAGTTAGGCCTAAGATTAATAGAAATATAGAATTAAAATGGAATCACATTATTAGGCCAGAAGTTATTAGTAGGGCAGATAGGGCTCCAGTTAATGGTCAGGGGCTGGGGTTAACTATGTGATAGGCATGTATTTGGTGATTCATTATGAATTGTCATGTAAGTAAAGACTGACTAAAAGTGTAAATACATAAGCTTGAATTAGAGCTACAGCAATTTCTAAAATAGTCAATAGGAGGAGAATAATAAATGTAATTATAGCTGTAGAAGTATAAATAGTAATGAGGTTAAGTGTTGCGCTTCCGATTAAGTGAATTAATAAATGTCCTGCTGTGATATTGGCAGTCAATCGAACAGCTAGAGCTATAGGTTGAATAAATAGACTAATTGTTTCAATAATAATAAGTATAGGAATAAGAGGTAGTGGTGTTCCTTGTGGTAAAAAGTGGGCTAGTGATGATTTTAATTTTAGGCGAAAGCCTAAAATAACAGTTCCTGCTCACAAAGGAATTGCTATACCTAAATTTATTGAAAGTTGAGCTGTTGGTGTAAATGTGTGGGGTAAGAGACCTAAAATATTTGTTGATGCAATAAATATAATTAGTGAAATTAATAATAGAGTTCAGGTTTGGCCTTTAATACTATGAATGCTCATTATTTGTTTAGTAATATTTTTGATTATTCATTGTTGTAATGCTATAATTCGATTAGTAATTAATCGTGTATGTTTAATAAATAATAAACTAGGAAACATAATGATTAGAATAGTTATTGGAAGGCCTATTAATGTAGGGATAATAAAAGAGGCAAATAAATTTTCGTTCATTTGTGTTCTCATGGTTTGGAAGAGCTAGAAAAAATATAATCTTCTGATTCTGGTTTAATAAATATTTTATGTGAAGAAATTTTTAGTTGTATAATAATAAAAAGGGTAAAAATTATAGTTAAAATTATTATAAATCATGAAGATGTGTCTAATTGAGGCATTACACTAAGGGAATTTAAGGTCTCCTATCTTTAACTTAAAAGGTTAATGCTACTAGCTTCTTAGTGATTAAATTATTGATAATGATCATTTTTCAAATTGATTGAGAGGAATTGCTTCAATAGTAATGGGTATGAAACTATGATTAGCTCCACAGATTTCTGAGCACTGTCCGTAATATAAACCAGGACGGGTGATTATTAAAGTGGCTTGATTAAGTCGTCCAGGAATTGCATCTGTTTTAATTCCTAATGAGGGAATGGCTCAGGAGTGAAGAACATCTTCTGATGAAATTAGGATACGGGCTGTAATATCTGTGGGAAGAATAACTCGATTATCTACTTCTAAAAGTCGAAATATACCTGGATTGAGATCTGAGGTTGGAATTATATAGGAATCAAAAGATAAATCTTCAAAGTCAGAATATTCATAACTTCAATATCATTGATGGCCTATTGTTTTTATTGTAAGTGAGGGATCATTTATTTCATCTATCATGTATAAAATGCGTAAGGAAGGTAAAGCAATTAAAATGAGAATAACTGCAGGTAAAATAGTTCATACAGTTTCAATTTCTTGAGCATCTACAGTACTAGTATGTATTAATTTTGTGGTAAGTATAGCGGAGATAATGTATAAAACTAATGAACTAATTAAAAATACAATTATCAAAGTATGATCATGAAAATATATAAGTTCTTCTATGATGGGAGAAGTGGCGTCTTGTAAACCTAATTCTAAGGGATAAGCCATAAGAGGAGAAAAGGATTCTAACCTTTAATTTTACTTTGACAAAGTAATGTATTTATTAATACTAACTCCTCTTGTTTAGAGAAAGTTATAAAGGTTATAAGATTGGCTTGAAACCAATTTTTGGGGGTTCAATTCCTTCCTTTCTTATTTGGCTAAAACATATGTTGGTTCTTCAAATGTATGATATGAAGGAGGACATCCATGAAGTCATTCAATATTTGTATTTGTAAATTCAACTTTAAATACTTCTCGTTTTGCGGCAAATGCTTCTCAGACTAAGAATACTATTAGTATAACAGCTGTAAGTGAAATAAATGATCCTATTGATGATACTGTATTTCATGTTGTGTAGGCATCAGGGTAGTCGGAGTATCGTCGTGGTATTCCTGCTAACCCAAGAAAATGTTGAGGAAAAAAGGTAATATTTACTCCTATAAATATAATGATGAAATGAATTTTAGCTCATGTATCATTTAATGTATATCCTGTAAGTAGAGGAAATCAGTGAATAAATCCGCCAATAATTGCAAATACGGCTCCTATAGATAAAACATAATGGAAATGGGCTACTACGTAGTAAGTATCATGGAGGACAATATCTAATGATGAATTAGCTAATACAATCCCTGTAAGGCCTCCTACAGTAAATAGAAAAATGAAGCCTAGTGCTCATATTAGTGCTGGTGCTCAGTTAATATGTCCTCCATGTAATGTTGCTAATCAACTGAATACTTTTACTCCAGTAGGAATAGCAATAATTATAGTTGCAGATGTAAAGTATGCTCGGGTATCCACGTCTAATCCTACTGTAAATATATGGTGGGCTCATACGATAAAGCCTAAAAATCCAATTGATATTATTGCTCAAACTATCCCTATATAACCGAAGGGTTCTTTTTTACCTGAATAATAAGTTACAATGTGGGAAATAATGCCAAATCCAGGATGATTTAAAATGTAAACTTCAGGGTGGCCAAAAAATCAGAATAAATGTTGATATAAAATAGGGTCACCTCCTCCAGCAGGGTCAAAAAACGTTGTATTAATATTTCGGTCTGTTAATAATATAGTAATACCGGCAGCTAGAACAGGTAAAGCTAATAATAAAAGAACTGCTGTAATTAAAATGGATCAGACAAATAAGGGAGTTTGGTATTGAGATATAGCTGGTGGTTTCATATTAATGATAGTGGTAATGAAATTAATTGCTCCCAAAATGGATGAAACACCGGCGAGGTGAAGTGAAAAAATAGCTAGGTCAACAGAGCAGCCTGCATGTGCTATATTTCCAGCTAATGGGGGGTAAACAGTTCAGCCTGTTCCTACTCCTGCTTCTACTATAGAGGATGCGAGAAGAAGTAAAAATGATGGGGGAAGAAGTCAGAAGCTTATATTATTTATTCGGGGAAAAGCTATATCGGGGGCCCCAATTATAAGTGGTACTAGTCAGTTTCCGAAACCTCCAAGTATAATAGGCATAACTATAAAAAAGATTATGACGAATGCATGGGCTGTAACAACAACGTTGTAAATTTGGTCATCACCCATTAGAGCTCCTGGTTGTCCTAGTTCAGCTCGAATTAGTAAGCTGAGTGAAGTACCTACTATGCCTGCTCAAGCTCCAAATAATAGATAGAGAGTTCCAATATCTTTATGATTTGTAGAGAAAAGTCAGCGAGAAATAAACATAGGTAAAATGACTGAGATATAAGTGTTAGACTGTAAATCTAAAGACAGAGAATAGGCCTCTTTTTACCATAGTCCTGTAGTGTATTAACATGTTGAATTGCAAATTCTAAGAAGCAGATATAATTGCTGCCGGGGCTTCTCCCGCCTCTCTCCTTTTTAAAAGGCGGGAGAAGTAGGTTGAAACCAAATAGTCTTGGTATTTAGCTGTTAACTAAAATTATACGGGATAGAGGCCCGTCAATCTAGTGAGGATCTAGCTTAATAAAAGTGGTTGATTTGCATTCAATTGATATAAGATATAATCTTGTGATTCTTAACTTCAGGAATTAGATTTATATTAATATCTACTTAGGGCTTTGAAGGCTCTTGGTCTTTTAACCTAAATTCCTATTAATAAAGATTTATTAGAATGGGTATGAGTGGGAATATTATAATGGATATAATAGAAAAAATAATTGTGATAAAAGAATAATTATTTGAATTTGCATATAATCAGTATATTTTTATATTATTTGTTGATGGAAATATAGTTAATGATGTTGAATAAATTAATCGTATATAGAAAAATAGACTAATTAGTGCAAATATTAATATAATTAGTGCTAGTATTGTGTTATTATTTTTGATTAATTCTTGAGCTACTATTCATTTTGGTAGAAATCCTGTTAGTGGAGGTAGCGCTCCTAGGGATATAAATATGAGTGCTAATAGTGAGGCTGTAATAGGTGATTTATTACAAATTAATGATAAATTTGAGATGTTGGTTGAAGAATTATACTTAAAAATTATAAATAATGTGATGGTTATAATTATGTAAATAAAGAGGTTTAAAATTATAATATTAGGATTATAACATAAGACTGCTATTATTCATCCTATATGAGCGATTGATGAAAAGGCTATTATTTTTCGTAGTTGAGTTTGATTTAGTCCTCCTCATCCTCCTAATACAATAGATAGGAGAGCTGAAATAATTATAATATTGAAGTTTAGTGTGGAATAAAGTGAATATAAATAGATAAGGGGCAATTTTTGTCAGGTAAGAAGGATTATGCTGGAATTTAGATGAAGTCCTTGGGCTACTTCGGGGAGTCATAAATGGAAAGGAGCAGCTCCAAGTTTTATTAACATGGAAATTGTAATAATTGTAGATAGTATACTATTGTTAATATATATTACAGTTCATTGTCCTGTTAATATTAAATTAATTGAGACTGATATTATAAAGATAATTGAAGCTGTTGTTTGAATTATAAAATATTTGATTGCAGATTCTGTAGATCGAGGATTTTGATTATATAATATAATTGGGATTATTGCTATTAAGTTTATTTCAAAGCCTGCTCAGATTAAAAGTCAATGTGAACTAATTAATACTATAATTGTACCTATTACTAATATATAGTAAATGAAATAGGCTAAAATTGGGTTCATGACTAGTACGGGATGGATATTATCCAACATTTTCGGGGTATGGGCCCGATAGCTTATTTAGCTGACCTTACTAGGGTATAGTGAAATTAGGTAGCACGAAGAAATTTGGATTCTTATGAGTAGGTTCGACTCCTATTACTCTAGAAATAAGAGGATTTAGACCTCTATTATTTACTCTATCAAAGTAATTCTTTTATCAGACATATTTCTTATTGAGGAGGAAAACTTGCTAATGTAATTGGTAATGATGAGTATCATATACATAGAGCTAGTGTTAGTGGTAAAAAATTTTTTCATAATAGATGTATTAATTGGTCATAGCGAAATCGAGGATAAGATGCTCGTACTCATAAAAATATTATTGTTATTAAAATTATTAGGGGAATTAATTTTAGGGTAAATATTTCAGGTAAAAAAACATTATTAGAGGGAGCTAAAAATAAAATTGTAGTTAAAGCATTTATTATAATAATATTAGCATATTCGGCTAGAAAAAATAGTGCAAATGGTCCTGCTGCATATTCTACATTAAAGCCTGATACTAATTCGGATTCACCTTCTGTTAAATCAAAGGGGGCTCGATTTGTTTCGGCTAATGTAGAGATAAATCATATTATTGCTAAGGGTCAAGTAGATATAAATAATCATAAATTTTCTTGTGCAATAATTAAGTTATTGAGTGAGAAAGAACCACTAAATATTAAAAGAGATAATAGGATGATGGCTAATGTTACTTCATAGGAAATTGTTTGGGCTACTGCTCGTAAACCACCAATTAGTGCATATTTTGAGTTTGATGCTCATCCAGATCATAAAATGGAATAGACTGCTAGACTAGAAAGTGCTAAAATAAATAATAAACTTAAGTTAATATTGACTAGTGATTTAGGTATAGGAAGAGGTACTCATAATATTAGGGCTAATGTGATGGCTAAAATAGGGGCTATAATAAATAGTGATATGGAAGATGAGACGGGAAGAATTGGCTCTTTTGTAAATAGTTTTACTGCATCAGCGATTGGTTGAAGAAGGCCGAAAGGTCCTACGATATTAGGGCCTTTACGTAGTTGTATATAACCTAATACTTTTCGTTCAACTAATGTAAGGAATGCTACTGCTAATAAAATGGGAATAATAAGGCATAAGATATTAATTATTAGTATATGTTAGAGAGAGGATTTGAACCTCTGGCTATAAAAGCTTAAATTTTATGCACTTACCGGGCTCTGCCACACTAACAAGCCCTTCTCTTGGGCTTAATAAGGTTATTATATAAATATCAATCTAGATTAAGATTATATCATCTATACTTGATATAAGGCTCTAGAATATTAGTTGGCCTTGTTTCTCTGGTCCTTTCGTACTGGGAGATACTTTTAATAGATAGAAACCGACCTGGATTACTCCGGTCTGAACTCAGATCACGTAGGACTTTAATCGTTGAACAAACGAACCTTTAATAGCTGTTGCACCATTAGGATGTCCTGATCCAACATCGAGGTCCGTAAACCCTAATTGTCGATATGAACTCTTGAATAGGATTGCGCTGTTATCCCTAGGGTAACTTGTTCCGTTGATCAGTTAAGTTACTGGATCAATAAGTGATTGAACTTTGACTTGTAAGTCTAGGATTAAAATCATTCGGAGGATTTTTTGTTCTCCGAGGTCACCCCAACCAAAGTTTATTATTATTAAAGTTATATTTATGCCTTTAGGTTTAATTACATTACAGTTAAATTTTAAACTAAAGCTCCATAGGGTCTTCTCGTCTTATTTTAGCATTCCTGCCTTTTCACAGGAAAGTCAATTTCACTGATTTGAATTAAGAGACAGTTAAGCCCTCGTGTGGCCATTCATGCAAGTCCTTAATTAGAGAACAAGTGATTATGCTACCTTTGCACGGTCAGGATACCGCGGCCGTTAAACTATGTCACTGGGCAGGCAGTGCCTCTAATACTAATAATGCTAGAGGTGATGTTTTTGGTAAACAGGCGGGGCTTGTGTTTGCCGAGTTCCTTTTAATTCATTTAATCTTTCCTAAGTGCATACCTGTGTTGGGCTAACAATTTTATTAATGGGTTTTTAATTTATATGTTTATCCATTAATAGGTTGTTAATTATCAGTGAATTATTCGTTCTGATATAAAATTATGCTAGGAGAAAATATTTCTTGTTACTCATATTAGCAGTATTTCTTCTATGAATTTAATAGATTAATCCAATATTTATATCAGGAATTGAAGATAAATATTTGGTATTAGATTTGTTATAATTGTTGAGCTTTAACGCTTTCTTAATTGGTGGCTGCTTTTAGGCCTACTATGATAATTATATTTATTATTCACTAATTAGGGTTGTATCCCTAATTCTAAGAGCTGTCCCTCTTAGAATTATATTTTAAATTTACATTTTATTAAATGTTATATAGGTAAATTTAAAGTTGAACTGAAATTCTTATTTGGATAACCAGCTATCACCAGGCTCGATAGGCTTTTCACCTCTATCTAGCAATCTTCTCACTATTTTGTCACATAGATGAGTTGACTCATAAAGTTGTTGTTAGATAGCTCGTCTGGTTTCGGGGTAATTAGCTTAAGTTCTCTTTGCTAATTTTATTCTGGCTAAATCATTATGCAAAAGGTAAAAGATTTAATCTTTGCTATTTATTACTTTAAATTATCTTTCAATCGTTCCCTTACGGTACTTTATCTATTGCGCTATATAAATTTTCTATCGCCTATACTAGTATATTGGTAGTAAATGCTTTAATTAAATTAATAATTATATTTGATATTATATTTTTAATAGGCTAGCTTTAGTTCGAAGTGTCCATAATGGTAGAATCTCCTGGGTGTAAAGCAGTCGCTTTATTTTAAGCTACACTCCGATTGTCCAAGTACACTTTCCAGTATACTTACCTTGTTACGACTTATCTCTTCTTATAAACTATTATCGTTGTAATATAATTAATGTATATATTTATATGCGATTTAATGTATTTGAAGAGGGTGACGGGCGGTGTGTGCATGCTTCATTGCCGAGTTCAATTAAGCACTCTACTCTTAATTTACTACTAAATCCTCCTTCAATTTTCAGTTTCATGAAAATTTCCGTTATGCTTTTTAAAAAAGAATGTAGCCCATTTCATTCCAATCTATAGGCTGCACCTTGACCTAACTTTTTTATGTTGAAGATTATTGTGCTTACTTTTTTTCCTTTTTAGGGTTTGCTGAAGATGGCGGTATAAAGGCTGAATTAGCAAAGATTGGTAAGGTTGAGCGGGGTTTATCGATTATAGAACAGGCTCCTCTAGGGGGTATAAAGCACCGCCAAGTCCTTTGAGTTTTAAGCTGTGGCTCGTAGTTCTCTGGCGTATAGTTTTGTTAAGTAACTATCTAGGTTTAGGGCTAAGCATAGTAGGGTATCTAATCCTAGTTTGGGTCTTAGCTCACGTGTATTAAGATTTTATGAAAACACTTTTGTAGTTGATTTTAATATATAATTTAAGCTTTTTACATCCAAATTATTTTTTAATTTCATTATATAAATATCTTAAACACTCTTTACGCCGATTACCTATTTATATGGGTTAATCGTATGACCGCGGTGGCTGGCACGAGATTTACCAACCCTAAAATCAGTATAACTTAGTCAAACTTTCGTTCATAGCTCAATATTTATCACTGCTGTTTCCCGTGGGGGTGTGGCTAAGCAAGATGTCATAAGCGACTTTTTATGTGTACTTGATATCTGCTCCTTTATACCATGTTAGGGTTAGAGGGCATTTGCACTGGGTAGCTGATACTTGCATGTGTAAATTTACTGACAATAAATAGGAAGGCTGGGACCAGACCTTTAAATTTAAAATGTTTACGGGGTAAAACCCTTCTAAGCATTTTCAGTGCTTTGCTTTAATTTTAAGCTACGTTAAC